TTATATATTGAACAGAAGCAAAAGCCTCAGTAACAGTTGGACGATAGTAAAAAGTCATAGCAAACCCAGTAGCTACTTGTACTAAAAAACAAGTAAGCGTAATTCCTCCTAGACAATAAAATATGTTCACATGAGGAGGAACATATTTACTGGTTATATCATCTGCAATCGCCTGAATCTCGAGACGTTCTTCGAACCAATCATAGACTTTATTGAGATAGGTAAACCGCGTGAATTCCCCCTCTAAGAACTGTATATGAGAATTTCATCTCGTACAGCTCAAGCAGACACCCAAATACTGATTGAAAGGAATATATAATAGAATAGAAAGTTTGAAACTTATTAATCCCGGATTTTCTCTTTTCGGAAGATAGGAGGGAATAAAAATCCGAAAGTTCTTCTTTGTGGTGATAATGCCAAAATATCAAGTCGGCTCATTCGTCTTTATGTTGATTGTTACTACAGGCCTCTTGAATATTCTCTTTCCCTATTTTTTTATTGTGTGTAATGTGGCTTTTACTATTTTTTTTATCATTAATAGGAATTTCTCTTGTTAAGACCCTATAGAATCGATTGAAACCCCAGATTCATACTAGAACCACGATGATTCAATAAAACCCCAAAGCTAAGCCCAAAGATTCCTTGAGTAAGAACCACTGGATCATCGCTTATTCAATCAATAGGATAGGTATAATGACTAAAAATACAAAAAAAATTGTCTGTTGATTAAACAAAATAGGCATAAACAGGAGTTTGAAAGAAGAAAAATCTTTCGATTTATAACTTCTAAATTCTGTCTTTGAAAAGAAAATTTTTTTGAATCCGATTGAGAGGTCTGAATATTAAATATGAATCATAGTTCAAATATTTCTTGATTGATATATTTTATATATTCCGTGTTCCAGATACCAGTATGAATATCCGACGAGGTAGAACCATCTCCATCATGATAAGATGACAGACTCATTTTCTGTATTATCAATAGGATCAATTATAACAAGTCACACACTCATATTCCGGAAGTACAGACAGAAAAAAATTCCGCGATTGAACTACCAAAAGGGGGGTTAGAAATAGAATTCGGGACCCGAAAAATTCATTTTGTATTCTATTGAAAGACTAGAACTTCCTGTTCCTGGTTCTTTTGAATTTCATTTTCTTGTGGATTTAATTCATTGAAATTCCATCCAGTAAAACAGAAGAATTGTAAATTTCCAAAATAATACATAGGAATATTGCAAATAAAGCCATTGCAACTCCCATCAAAGGAGTAGTTCCCCATCCGGGAGCTACTTTACCATATTCCGAATTCAATGGTTTCAATAAAGCCCCCACGGTAGTAGGTTTTGGACGAGATCTAGAACTACCCTCAACGGTTTGTGTAGCCATAAATCTGATTGTATTCATTGAGATCTATTGACTTTGTATACCATTCCGGTTATAATAATATAAACGATTGATTGATCCGTATGTGATCTTGAAATTTTATAATAATGGAAATAGCAACCCTAGTCGCCATCTTTATATCTGGTTTACTTGTAAGCTTTACCGGGTACGCTTTATATACCGCTTTTGGGCAACCCTCTCAACAACTAAGAGATCCCTTCGAGGAACACGGAGACTAGTTGAAGTAATGAGCCTTCCAATATCAGAAGGCTCATTACTTCAATTGAGATAATGAAAAATCATTTCACCTTTTTAGTGGGAACTTTAGGAGGTTCCCGAAAAAAGATAGCGAAAAAAATTATCCCGAGAGTCGAGACTAATAGAAATGTATAAACCAATGCTTCCATAGATTCGATTGTGGTTTACAATTATAGCTTCCATACCTGCTTACTTGGGATTATTTTCCCGATAATGATAAAAAGAGTAAAAAAAAGGAGGGGCGGTGATTCAAATTAAGATTTTTCTAGTATCCTATAAAAAAATAGAGGCAAAAAAAAGAAAGCAATGTTGTATTAGACTCCCTGTCTTCTTGTAGTTGGATCTCCAAGTTTTTGGAATGCTCCAAATTCTACTTGAGCATCCAAGTCTGGGTCAATACCAGCAAAAACATCTCTGAACAGGGTTCTAGCCCCATGCCAAATGTGTCCGAAGAAGAAGAGTAGGGCAAAGGAAGCATGTCCAAAAGTAAACCAACCCCTTGGACTACTACGAAAAACGCCATCAGATTTCAACGTAGCACGATCTAATTCGAAAATTTCACCCAATTGAGCACGTCTAGCATATTTTTTCACAGTAGGTGGATCGCTATAACTGACTCCGTTGAGTTCGCCGCCATAAAACTCAACAGTTACGCCTACTTGTTCAACGCTATACTTAGATTCCGCTCTTCTAAAAGGAACGTCAGCTCTAACAATTCCGTCCCCGTCTATTAAAACGACTGGAAATGTTTCAAAAAAGGTAGGCATACGACGTACAAAGAGTTCACGCCCTTCTTTATCTCTAAAAATAGGGTGTCCTAACCACCCAACAGCTATTCCATCGCCGTTGTCCATTG